TTAAACTATTTTTTCGAAATTGGGTGTGTAAAGGAGAAGCATTCAAAACAGTAGAGTATACAAAAGAACAAACAAAAAGAGAAGAAAAAAAAGAAAAGAACAAAAGAAAGGAAAAAGTGCGAATAGAGATAGCAGAGTCCTGGGATAGTATTCCACTTGCGCAAGTAATAAGAGGTTGTATGTTAATAACTCAATCTATTTTTAGAAAAAGTATTCTATTACCTTTATTAATAATTTCAAAAAATATTGGCCGTATACTCCTATTCCAACTTCCTGAATGGGCTGAGGATTTCCAGGAATGGAATAGAGAGATACATCTTAAATGTACCTATAATGGTGTTCCATTATCCGAAACAGAGTTTCCAAAAAATTGGTTGACAGACGGCATTCAGATAAAAATAATGTTTCCTTTCTGTCTGAAACCTTGGCGCAAATCAAAACTACGATCCTCTCAGAAAGATCTAATGAAAAAGAAAAAAGAAAAAGATGATTTTTGTTTTTTAACAATTTGGGGAATGGAAGCGGAACTTCCTTTTGGTGCGCCCCGAAAACGTCCTTCTTTTTTTAAACCTCTTTTAAAGGAAGTAAAAAAACTAATTGCAAAATGTAAAAAGAAATATTTTCGAGTTCTAACAGTTTTCAAAGAAAAAACAAAATTACTTCGAAACATTTCAAAAGAAATCCAAAAATGGGTTATCGAAGGTATTTTTTTTATAAAAAATATAACAAAAGAACTTTCAAAAGTAAATCCAATTCTATTGTTTAGATTAAGAGAAGTTGAAGTCTCTAAATCGGGCGAACTTAAAGATGAAAAAGATTCCATGATAAGCAATCAGATAATTCACGAATCGTTTAGTCAAATTGCATCTTCGAGTTGGACAAATTCTCCATTGACAGAAAAAAAAACGAAGGATCTGACTGATAGAACAAGTACAATCCAAAATCAAATCGAAAGAATCTCAAAAGAGAAAAAAAAAGTAACTCCAAGAATAAAAAATCTTAGTCCTAAGAAAACAAGTTATAATGCTAAAAGATTTGAAAAATCGCAAATATTAAAAAGAAAAAATCCTCGATTAATCTGTAAATTACCCTCCATTTTAAAAATTTTCATTGAAAAAACCTATACAAATCTATTTTTATCTATCATTAATATTCCCAGAATAAATACAGAACTTTTTCTTAAATTAACGAAAAAAAATTTTGATAAATGGATTTACAATAATGAAAGAAAACAAGCAAAAATTAATACAAAAAAAAAAACTCCAATTTCTTTTATTTCGACTATAAAAAAGCCACTTGATAAGATTAGTAATATTAAAGAAAATTCACGTATTTTTTATGACTTATTCTACATGTCACAAGCCTATGTATTTTACAAATTATCACAAATAAAAATTAGTAACTCGGTAAAATCTGTTGTTCAATATCAAAAAATACCCCCCTTTCTTAAGCCTAAAATAAAGGATTCTTTTGAAAGACAAGGAATGGTTAATTCGAAATTAGCAAATAAGAAACTTCCTGGCTATGAAACGAATCAATGGAAAATTTGGTTAAAAGGGCATTTTCAATACCATTTATCTCAGACCAGATGGTCTATATTAATACCAGAAAAGCGGCGAAATAGAGTTCGCCTGCGTTGTATAGCTCAAAAGGAAAATTTAAACAAGCGGCATTCATATGAAAAAGACCTATTAGCTGGTTCCAAAAAAAAATCTGAAGTAGATTTATTATCTAATGAAAAAGATAATTTTCGAAAATCCTATAGATATAATCTTTTATCATATAAATTTATTAATTATGAAAATAAAACGGAATGCTTTTTTTATAGACCTCCCTTTGACGGAAATAAGAGCCAAGAAATTTCTTATACTTATAACAGGGCTAAAAAAGCCCTTTTTGATATATGGAGAAACATCCCTAGTCCAAACGATCTAGGGCAGGTTGATATTCCATATATGAAAAAACCGGCTGATAGAAAATATTTTGATTGGAAAATTTTTCATTTTTATCTTAGACAAAAAGTCGATATTGAGGCCTGGATCATAATTGATACTAATAGGAATCAAAATGCTCAAATTCGTACTAACAACTCTCAAATAATTTCTAAAAAAGATCTTTTTTATCTTATGATTCCAGAAACCAATTCACTAAACTCCCACAAAGGATTTCTTGATTGGATGGGAATGAATGAAAAAATGCTAAAGCGCCCTATATCAAATCTGGAATTTTGGCTCTTCCCAGAATTTGTATTTCTTTATAAGGCATATAAAATGAAACCTTGGTTTATACCAAGCAAATTACTTCTTTTAAATTTAAGTAGTAAAAAGAAAAAAATTAATGAAAAGAAAAAGATAAATTTGTTGATAGCATCGAATAAAAAGCATCGAACTGAAGAAGAAAAAGAACCCATAAGCCAAGGAGATCGCGAATCCGTTCTCTCACAACAAAAAGATATTGAAGAAATTTATGCAAGCTCGGAAAAGGGGAAAAATAAAAAACAATACAAAAGCAATACAGAAGCAGAACTAGATTTCTTCCTGAAACGTTATTTGCTTTTTCAATTGAGATGGGGTGCAACTTTGAATCAAAGAATGATCAATAATACCAAGGTCTATTGTCTCCTGCTTAGACTGATAGATCCAAGAAAAATTACTATATCCTCCATTCAAAAGAGAGAAATGAGTTTGGATATAATGTTGATTCAAAAGAATTTAACTATCTCAGAATTGATAAAGAAAGGTGTATTGATTGTAGAACCACTCCGGTTGTCTGGCAAAAAAGATGGACAATTTATTATGTATCAAACCATAGGTATTTCGTTGTTTCATAAGAGTAAGCACCAAATTAATCAAAAATATCAAGAACAAAGATATGTTTCTAAGAAAAATTTTGATGAAACTATTTTACCACATCAAAGAATAACCGAAAATAGAGACAAAAAGCATTTTGATTTACTTGTTCCGGAAAATATTTTATCGTTTAAACGTCGTAGAAAAGTGAGAATTCTAATTTGTTTCAGTTCAAAGAATAAAAATTATATAGATAGAAATCCAGTATTTTGGAATGAAAAGAACGTAACAAACATCAGCCAAGTTTCACACGACAATAACCATCTTGATAGAGAAAAAAATAAATTAATGAAATTAAAGCTCTTTCTTTGGCCTAATTATCGATTAGAAGATTTAGCTTGTATGGATCGTTATTGGTTTGATACCAATAATGGCAGTCGTTTCAGTATGTTAAGAATATATCTGTATCCGCGATTGAAATTTTGTAAATAATACACTTTTTTCTATATATCCTATATCATATTTCTATATACCCTATATAATTATATATAGGGTATATAAAAGTAAATAAATATACAGCTCAGATCCTGTATTTTTCTTGTCTCACATCTCATTCTAGTATCCAATATGAAGTGACTATGAATAATATCTCCATTAGATCTTGAAATAAATCAATAGATAGATCTTGAAATAAATCAATAGACGCTTCTGTATTTTAGGTCGAAATTTTTCGATGCGAAAACGTACCAATTCTTTTTTTATTCCTATCTAAATAGAATTTCAAATTCGATTGATTAGTGATTGGTTTGAATTCAGAAAATTAGGAGTTATTTGGATAAAATTATTGTATATATCGCATAGAAATTAATAGCATTATTATTACTGATCAGTAAAATCCATATCTGTATAAGGAAAAAGGGGAATTTTTTTATGGTAAAAAATTCAGTCATTTCGATTATTTCTCAAAAAGAAAATGAAGAAAATAGAGGGACAGTGGAATTTCAAGTATTCAGTTTCACCACTAAGATAAGGAGGCTTACTTCACATTTGGAATTGCACAAAAAAGACTTTTCATCTCAGAGAGGTTTGCGAAAAATTTTGGGAAAACGTCAACGACTACTAGCCTATTTGTCAAAAAGAAGTAGAGGACGCTATAAAGAATTAATTAATGAGTTGGATATTCGAGAAATAAAAACTCGTTAATTTGAAGCATGATACAATTTGATGAGCTTAGTCGTTTAAATTTTAATGAACTTCTTTTTACTTTCAGAAATGCATGGAAGACTGACTCGGGAAAAACTTATGATTACACCAATTACAAGAAATGACCTCATGATAGTGAATATGGGGCCTCACCACCCATCAATGCATGGTGTTCTTCGACTGATCGTTACTCTCGATGGTGAAGATGTTATTGACTGTGAACCTATATTGGGTTATTTACATAGAGGAATGGAGAAAATTGCGGAAAATCGAACAATTATACAATATTTGCCTTATGTAACACGTTGGGATTATTTAGCTACCATGTTTACAGAAGCAATAACCGTAAATGGACCTGAACAGCTAGGCAATATTCAAGTACCTAAAAGGGCTAGCTATATTAGAACTATTATGCTGGAGTTGAGTCGTATCGCTTCTCATTTGTTATGGCTTGGCCCTTTTATGGCAGATATTGGGGCACAGACCCCCTTTTTCTATATTTTTCGAGAACGAGAATTGATATATGACCTATTCGAAGCTGCTACCGGTATGCGCATGATGCATAATTATTTTCGTATCGGAGGGGTCGCTGCCGATCTACCTTATGGCTGGATAGATAAATGTTTGGATTTTTGCGATTATTTTTTAACTGGGGTTGCTGAATATCAAAAGCTTATTACGCGAAATCCTATTTTTTTAGAACGAGTTGAAGGCGTAGGTATTATTGGCGGAGAAGAAGCACTAAATTGGGGTTTATCGGGGCCAATGCTACGAGCTTCCGGAATACAATGGGATCTTCGTAAAGTTGACCGTTATGAGTGTTATGACGAATTTGATTGGGAAATTCAATGGCAAAAAGAAGGGGATTCATTAGCTCGTTATTTAGTACGAATCAGTGAAATGACAGAATCCATAAAAATAATCCAACAAGCCTTGGAAGGAATTCCAGGGGGGCCCTATGAGAATTTAGAAAGCCGGCGCTTTGATAGAATAAAAGACCCTGAATGG